TCTTGATTCATTAGAAATTGGACAGATAAAGAAATTTCTCATTAAGTTACGTACCTACTTAAAAAAGAATAAACCTCAATTTCAAGAAATTGTATCTTCTACCAAGACATTCACCGAGGAAGCGGAAACCTTTTTGAAGGAAGCTATTCAGGAGCACACTGAACTGTTTCTACTTGAGGAACAAGCATAAATTTATAACTCTAATTCTATTGTTAGAACAAGAGTTATTCTTGCGAATTTTTTCTGATTCAAATCATTCAAAAAAGGGGTTTCTTGGTATCGCCACTTTAAAAATAGATGGAAAAAAATTGCGTCCAATAGGATTTGAACCTATACCAAAGGTTTAGAAGACCTCTGTCCTATCCATTAGACAATGGACGCTTTTCATTCCTATTTAATTCTTTCGCATTCTCCCCTTCTCTTTTTTTTTGAGAAAAATAAATGAAAATTTTTTTAGGTAAAAAAAAGAATGCATATTCGAATGGATGATGCATATAGAATAAGGAATATGGGGCGGGTAGCGGGAATCGAACCCGCATCGTTAGCTTGGAAGGCTAGGGGTTATAGTCGACGTTAATTTATCATTCTTAACGTCTCTAATTCAAAACCGAACATGAAAATTTTGTTTCATTCGGCTCCTTTATGTAAAATTGATGTATTCCCAGAAACAAAAATGAGATCCATAACATCTATGTCAGCTTTTCTTATTAAAGACACCCAAAGCCACTCGCTTTCTAGATGATCCCTCTAGAAAAGGGGGATTCTATTATCCCAAATCCGTCTAATCTAGTTACTTCGTTCCCTATTTCCACTCGAGGGATCCTGAGGAAAAGAATTTCATTTAGTTTCCACCGAGCTAAAATAATATGCTGATGGTTCTAGTAAACTAAAACTACCATTTTCTAGCTATTTGGCTTTAATCTTAGCTTATACAAGACAAAAATTGAAGATCTAGTTACGATTGGAAATGCACTTATGTTTTTTATCTTCATCCATAGATCCTTTACTTATATTTCTTAATTGGAAGATTTGATCCCATTTTTTTTTTATTATGCTTCGTGACTCTATAACCCTTTTATTCAATTTCAATTGAACTTTGGATACAAATCGTGAGAATTTCTATTTTTCCTCAAATATGCTATTGAGGGGAAAAGGATTAAACTCTTTTTAGGAAATAAAGTTTTTTTTTTTGATCGGAATATGAAAAACCCGAAAGACCCCTTAACTTTTTAAGTTATTAATTGAACGAATCACACTTTTACCACTAAACTATACCCGCTTCATATTCATTATTATATATGAATATATCTTTTGTCGAACAAAGGAATGAGATGCTATCTTAATAGCATCAGACTCATTAAAATTTGAGCGTTGACACTTCATCCTCCCGGACCAAGGGTACTTGAAGGCGAAGTACAGAAAGTTTTTTAAAATAACCAAATTCTAATAAAATAAAATTAGAATAAAGCAAAAAGTCTCATTTTTCACTTGTTATAAGTCATTACTGACAGTCCAAAATTGAAGGAATTATTGAAGCTGGGCTATAACCACGACGAATTCCTCATTTTTTTTTTGACTTCCCCTTCAACTGACTTTTTTTTTGAATTTGAACTCGGATTAATTGGATCTTAAATGTTCAATGTCCCTTGAACAAATAAAAGAGTTATGTTATATATGTTATAAGATATGTGTGTTTCATTTTTTATATTATATTATTTAATATCTGTATGTGCTTTTTTCCAGTTAAATAATTAACTAAATTGAGAAAAAAGACTCAAAATTCAAAATACTACTTAATTCAAAATACTACTTAATACTAATTAATAAATACTAAAAAAAAAAATTATTAATTTGAATATTCTTTCATTTTCATATTTTATAGTATATTTTATAGTATTTTCTATAGTATTATATTACTAATACTAATATTACTAATACTAAGAAATTACACTTGGAATGTAGATAAAAATTGTCTTTATTGTTACTTCAATAACTTCAATAACAAGTATCTTTGATTTGATATAATAAAAAAAAAATGAAATCATTTGATCTATGAAATGATTGATTCATCAGAAGTAATGTAATAACCCGGCCTGGTTAAGTACTGGCCGGGGGAATGGACTTTTCTTACAAAATGAAAATAAAGGAAGTAAGGTTTTTTCAATTTGAATCTTTTTTACTTCGCCTGTCACACCACATAAAAAATTTTCAATTTGAATTGGGAGAGATGGCTGAGTGGACTAAAGCGACAGATTGCTAATCCGTTGTACGAGTTATTTGTACCGAGGGTTCGAATCCCTCTCTCTCCGCTCCCCTCGATCGCTTCAGACTTTCAAGATCTTTTTTTTTATTCCTCACGTCCAGGATTACGGCCCGGATCATTAGATAAGAATCCAAAGATGAAGAGAGAAACAAAAAATATGACTACTGTGTAAACAAAGAGTTTGAGAGTAAGCATTACACAATCTCCAAGATTTTTTTTGAAAAGGGAAATAGATTGCCTATTTTTTATCACATACACTATGTTGACATAGTGCCCCAAAAAGAAACCAAAAAGAAAATGAAGTCTTTTCTTGAAAAAGGTAATTTTGACTAATTTTTTGTTTTTGTAATGTAATAATAATAAGAAAAGCAAGATTCTGATTCCTTCATTACCAAAAATTTTTGGTATTTTTGGTCATATCCATTATTTGGTATTGTGGGGTCTTTAGAAAGTCCTTGTTTACTGGAAGGTCAAAACGAGGAAATAAGTTGATTAAAATTTATCACCGTGCGATTATTCAATATAATACAAGAACAAGAATTTCTATTTTCGAATGGAGGGTTCATAATGTAAAATTTATAAGATCTTATAAATTTTTAGAAAATTTGTTTCGGATAAATCATGAATTTTTCGGAGCATTAAAGATTTTATCGAAAACTTACAGCAGCTTGCCAAACAAAGGCTAAGAGCAAAAATAGTACAGGTATGACAGGCATAACATCTACGATAGGATTGAAAAAGGCATAAGCCTCGGGCAATTTGCCGAAGAAAAAACTACTCGAAGAAAGGGTAGAATTAAGACAGATACAGATTAAACTAAAGATATTAAGCATAACAAACATTTCATTCTTGTAGATTAGAAAATTAGATTTTGATTGAGTTCTTTTTATGAGGGAAAAATTAAAAGGTAGGTCAAAAAACCTTATTGTTCTTCGAACGCTCTCAAATCAAAAATCTTTCCTTTCATTCTCAAATGAGAATACAAGGAATTTTAGTTTCATACAATATCTTAATTGAATTTTATGGAATGATCAATCATTTTTTTCTATATTTTCATGTGTTGAATCCTAGCAGTAATATATTTCATATATATTTGAATTGGGATTGACGAACGACTAATACCAATATTAGTCTTTATTAGTATCGAAGATAAATTCGAAATCGAAATGGGGCGTGGCCAAGTGGTAAGGCAACGGGTTTTGGTCCCGTTATTCGGAGGTTCGAATCCTTCCGTCCCAGAGCGTCTACATGAGAAAGGAAAGATTCTTCTCTTTAACAAATTTCTCTTTAAGTTTGAAAATTTTTTTCTTTAATCTTGGATATAGTGTCACCCTTTGTTCTGATTTTTCTATAAAAAGAAAACTTTTTTCATTTAGTTTTTCACAAATGCAATTGAGTGTACGGGTAGAAATAAAGATATTTCATTGAATTCAAAAAACTCTTTTTTTTATGAGCCTATTATTCGAAGAAATTTGAAAAATCTATATTATAAATATAGAGAAACTTATGACTTTTTCGAGTTATTGGAATAGCTTATATTTTGTTAATAACTGATTTTATTCCGGAATTGGAAAATCCATAGGGCTGTTCTTTTTAGATTTAGAGTTTATTTGTTCGAGAAGAATTTTTTCCATAATTTAACATAACATCCCGAATGATCTGTTGAAGATTTTAATTAGATTTAAGGAACTGGATTTACTTTTCTTTTTTCTTTTTTAGAAATTTCTTTCACCCCATAGGATAGAGGGGCGAAATAACTTAAATCCTTTATAATATAAGACTTTTTTCCAGATAATTATTTACCTCTCCCTAGATACATACATAAAAAATATTATGTATCATTGAGCCAATGACTATTCATGATTCCATATTGAATCAATTGCATACCATTTCAAAATTAAATTTAAAATGAGAGGAGTGTTATGGTAAAACTTCGTTTAAAACGATGTGGTAGAAAGCAACGTGCGACTTGAAGGACATAATTCACTGTGGATTCTTACATCCGCCATTTTCTATAGGAATAAAGATGCTCTTGAATCGACATAGTTTGTTCTGTTCCTATTAGGAACCCAATACCAAATTGGGTTGGTAAATAGGAATAGTACATGATGGAGCTCGAGCAAAACGTATTGATTCATTTATCGGGGGGGCGGATCTAGGGTTAGTAACAATTAATAAATTAGACTACTTTGTAAGTATATCCTCAATATAGAAATTTCAATTTAAAATTGCAGGATTCAAATCCCAACAAGTTTGAAATAAAATAAATAACATTTTTTATATTACATTACAAGGGAAAAAATCGTTCATATTATCTTTCCATAGAAAGAAATAACAAAAAACAAAAGGTATGTTGCTGCCGTTTTGAAAAAGGGGATAAGGATCACCGAAGTAATGTCTAAACCTAATGATTTTTAAAAGTAAAGAGAAAGAATTCCGGAACAAGGAAACACTATTTTCAATTGTCTCAATATTTTTTTTTAGTATAATGATGGAGACTAAAAAAAGATTCGAGACGAAACAAACAAAAGAGGTTAGAGACGACTCAAGAAATACCTAAGGATTTACCTTCGGACTTTTTCAGAATGACTCAACTTGAGTTATGAGTACGAATGATATTTCTTTTTTTTTTTTCTTTTTTTATGTAAGTAAGAACAGAAAAACTTAAATCATAGTCTAAGTCATAAATTTTTTTATATATTTTACATTATATACAGAAATATTAGAATCATTTTTTCTCGAGCCGTATGAGGCGAAAACCTCTTATACGTTTCTAGGGGGGGTTATTTATCTATATCTATCCCAATGAGCGATCTATCAAATCGTTGCAATTGATGTTCGATCCCGACGAGAAGGAAGAGATCTTCGAAAGGTGGGTTTTTATGATCCAATGAAAAATCAAACTTATTTAAACGTTCCTGCTATTCGTTATTTCCTTGAAAAAGGTGCTCAACCTACAGGAACTGTTCATGATATTTTAAGAAAAGCAGAATTTTTAAAAGAATTCATAACATAAAATAAATAAAAAAATTATAAAAAATAAAGGTAACTAGTATAAATTTGTGTGGTAATTATTTACTCACAATTGCTCTTTTCTTGTTCTATATTATGTTTTATATTTACCATATTTATTGTTGTGCCAATCCAACACAAATCCTTATTTTATGTAATTTTTTTTTATTTCATTTTTTTCTCAACAATTTATTCATATTGACAATGGTGTATCGAACAAATATAATTCGATCGTAGATAAATAGATCTGTTTATTTCGATCCTTATTTATTTATGGGTTTTTCCTTTACTTCATTCAAATTATGGGTTTGCCAAATTTACTATTTGTTATATAAGATATATTTTTTTAACGAAAATAACATTTTTTTCTATTTTATAAAAAAGGGGGGCGGTCTTGAAATGTAAATTTTTACATTTTTTTTATCTGTTTTTAATTTAATCCACTTTGCTATTTTGTTTAATTGATCATCTAATCTTTCCTTTATATTTTTTTTTAATTCAAAATTCAATGTTTTTACGTAGTTGTATAGTTCAATTCCATTTTTTCCACTTGTATATACGTATTTATCTGGGTTGCTAACTCAATGGTAGAGTACTCGGCTTTTAAGTGCGATTATGGTTTTTTACACATTTGAATGAAGTAACGAATTCGTCCAGACTTTTGGTAGAGTCTATAAGACCACGACTGATCCTGAAAGGTAATGGATGGAAAAAACCGCATGTCGTATTAAAATAATAAGAAAAAATGGAATTGCATTTTCATTTTTGAATTTCTTATTATATTCTTTCTTGTTTTTATTTTTTATTTTAAGAAATTCACAGTTAAAGTTTGGTCTAGTGAATAAATGGATAGAGCTCTATGGCTCTAATTCTGGTAAAAATAAAAAAAGCAACGAGCTTTTATTCTTAATTTGAATAATTTCCCGATCTAATTAAACGTTAAAAATAATTTAGTGCCTGATGTGGGGAAGGGGTCTCCTGTAAATGGACCTTTGATTCTTTTTTTTTAAGAATCAAAAAAATCCTAACTATTTTCTATTATGGATTGGAAACTAATGTGTAGAAGAAACAGTATACTGACAAAAAAAATTTCCAAAGTCAAAAGAGCGATCGGGTTGCAAAAATAAAAGATTTTTTATCCTCTGATAATTTATTTAATAGAACGAAGATAAACCTATTGGATAGTAGAAGGGGAGAGGAAAAAGATCTGTTGATTGGACTCTATATTTCCGGGGTATATATTTTTTTCATATATGATACATACTCTGTTCTGACCGTATTGCACTATGTATAATTTGATAATACAAGAAATACCTATTGTTTCTGGTTCAAGTAGAAATTGAAGTCAATGGAAGAATTACAAGGATATTTAGAAAAAGGTAGATCTTGGCAACAATATTTCCTATATCCGTTACTCTTTCAGGAGTATATTTATGCACTTGCTCATGATCATGGTTTAAATGGTTTTATTTTTTATGAACCCATAGAAGTTTTTGGTTATGATAATAAATCTAGTTTATCACTTGTAAAACGTTTAATTACTCGAATCCATCAAAAGAATTCTTTGATTTCTTCGGTTAATTATTCTAACCAAAATTTATTTATTGGTCACACTCACAACATTTTTTTTTATTCTCATTTTTATTCTCAAATTATATCAGAAAGTTTTGCAATTATTGTGGAAATTCCATTTTCCTTGCGATTAGTATCTTATTTAGAAAAAAAAGAAATACCAAAATATCATAATTTACGATCAATTCATTCAATTTTTCCTTTTTTAGAGGACAAATTATTGCATTTAAATTATGTTTTAGATATACTAATACCTCATCCCATCCATATGGAAATCTTGGTTCAAATCCTTCAGTGCGGGATTCAAGATGTTCCCTTTTTACACTTATTGCAATTCTTTCTTCACGAATACCATAATTGGAATAATCTCTCCATTACTCAGAAGAAATCTATTTATGTTTTTTCGAAAGAAAATAAAAGATTCTTTTGGTTCCTATATAATTCTTATGTATTTGAGTGCGAAATTTTATTAGTGCTTATTCGTAAACAATCTTCTTATTTACGATTAACTTCTTTTAGAACTTTTATTGAGCGAATCCATTTCTATGGAAAAATAGAACATCTTCAAATCGAATATTTTTTAGTAGTATGTCGTAACTATTTTCATAGAACTCTGTGGTTCTTCAAAGATCCTTTCATGCATTATGTTCGAT